ACCGAAGTATCGATATGAAAGTATAAGAACTCAACGGGACCTTCCTTCCCCCTCGAATTAGACAAAGAAAGATAGGGGGAGGTCCCTTTCTATTTTAAATTTTTTTTGAATTCTATTTAAAATTTTTTTTGTATAAATGAAAAAAAGATCTCCCTTTCCAATCCAACGATGTTTTTGGAAAATTCATTTATTTGGTCATTCAGAACATCTATTCTTTAATAATGCTTATTGATCCTTCCTAAACTAAAAGAAAGAAGGAATCACTTTATTTACTGAATGACACACTAGAATCTATATTTTTCTAGATCCAATATCATGCGAGAAGTTCCAGTTGTTCAATAAATTTGGCTCTCTCTTTTTTTTTTTTTTTCAGTTTGTCTACTACAATTCTAATTATACGTGTATATGGTAATGTAATAATAATAAAATTATTAATCGAAAAGTTAAATCTCGAAAAATGGAAATTCCGACTAAATCTTTGACAAGGGGAATCAAGCTCAAGACTCATTACTATTTCGACACACGACAAGTATGCGTAAAATTCCTTGTCATGTGTCGAAGACCAGGAAGGCGAAGAATCCCCCCTAGAATCGTTTGTTCCCCTCGTTTATCTTTTCGTTATATTCCCCAGTATCTCGTCGAATTTGATTCCCGAATAGAAAACTTTTCATATACGCTATGGTTATGATATTGAAATATCATATGATATATGCTAATAGTGAAATCATTCCAATTTTGATTGGAAAAGGGTGAAAAATCTTCTTCGCAATAGGGTTATTATAATATAAATGTAGTACAAGTAATTCCGGACTTCTCGTAGATGTAGAAAAAGAGTATAAACAAAAAAAAAAAGAACCTTCTCCTATTTATTTTTTGGTCATCCAAAATTGTCAAAGAATTGTCAACAATAATTTTGTTCTTGTTACGACCTTGATGTTGATAAATCCACGAATCTAGAAATTCATTTCGGACAGTTGAACCTTTTCGAACTGTTTCTTTTTAAGAACCAAAAAGATTTGTGCCAAAATAACAGATGCAAAAAAGAACAAAAGACCTTGTACGCGTAATGGGTCTTGAAGTACTATTTCTGCATCTCCCTGACCAAATCCACCCACATTAGGGTTACTCGTTAATGGTTGATCAAGTTTGATAGATTCACCCTCTGAAACAAGAAGTTCTGGTCCCGGAGGGATAATATCAACTACTTCACGTCCATCTGAGGCATCCGCTATGGTTATTTCGTATCCGCCCTTTTCTTTTCGTAAAATTTTCTTTACTATACCTGCTGCTGTAGCATTATAAACTGTATTATTACTCTTGCTTCCGTCAGGATAAATCTGACCCCTTCCCCTGTTACCACCTACATATATTGGATATTTTAAAAAGTGAGCATCTTTTTTAGTAGCAGGGTCTGGGGAAAGAATAGGAAAGGTGATTTCACTATATTTTTGCCCAGGAACCGGGCCTATCACAAGAATATTTTTTTTATTGGGGCGGTAGCTCTGAAAAGAAAGGTTGCCTATCTTTTCTTTCATCTCGGGAGAAATACGATCGGGTGGGGCTAATTCAAATCCCTCAGGTAAAATAAGAACAGCCCCTACATTCAAACCCCCCTTCTTGCCGTTAGCAAGAACTTGTTTTACTTGCATATCATAAGGAATTCGAACAACTGCCTCAAATACAGTATCGGGAAGGACCGCCTGTGGAACCTCAATATCCACGGGCTTATTAGCTAAATGGCAATTGGCACATACAATACGCCCAGTTGCTTCTCGTGGATTTTCATAACCTTGCTGTGCAAAAATGGGATATGCATTTGAAATGGATGACCGAGTTATGATATATATCATGAGCGATACGGAAATGGATCGAGTAATCTGTTCTTTTATCCAAGAAAAAGTATTTCTAGTTTGCATGGTCCAATCGTTGATCCCGAAAATTTCTACAATAAATTGGGTAGGTTGCTAGTATAGTTCCCTATCCACGATTCTGCTATTTACTTTACTGAACTTAATTTACTGAAATAATATTACTGGAATAGGGGAAGAACTCCCCGCCTTGGCTGGGTAGAAATAGAAAGAGTTAAGTACGATTTTTAATGCTTTGATTATGTACAAACAAAGTCAGAAACATTATAATTATCAATTTGAATTGGGTAATTATCAATATTTTGTCTTTTTTCTTTTCAGTCATTCATTGAATGATAAATCACGACAAGCGATGGGGATACACGATTTAAATAACGGAAAATCCAATATTTCAAAATTGTATCTATAATGACTGGAAAAGTGGAAACAAGACCAGATATAATTTGATCGTTATGAGCAAATCCAAAATCTTTGTAGATAGAGCCGATCATTAATTCCCAACCGTGAGGCGAATGAAATCCGATACATAAATCAGTTACTAAAAGAATAGAAAAAGCTTTTATTGTGTCGCTTAAGTTATATAGGAATTCCTGAACCCAGGAGTTAAGAAGAATAAGTTCTTTATTCCCCAGAATAGAATAACCACTTAGAATAAGTAAACAGATTATATTTGTCGAGAAGTGCAAAATCATATGGATACAATCCTCATTGTGCATCTTGATCAATTGAATCATTTCATTGTGTATTCCTATACGAAGCTTTTGTAGATGTGTTTCCGGGTATTCCTTTATCATTTCGTCCAACAGGTGGAGCTCCTCTAATTCGATGAATTTTTCTAGAAGACTCTTTTCTTGAATATCATTCAAAAAAGTGTCAGATTGTTTAATATTCCACCAATTAGTAATCCAAGATTCCAGGCTTTGTTGAAATGATAGAGAGATCCACCAGGGCAAACATACTATAGATGCAAGATGTAGAAAAGGAATAAATGCTTTCTTTTTTTCCATTTTTTTTTTCATCTATAAACTGTTAATGAACCCGTCGCGTTCGTCGACTCTATGCGATCTAATATTTCTATCAAACATGAGTTCTATTACAAAGTATCGAATCTGTTTTCTGTTTTTTTTTTGTTGGTATTTTAATTTTGAACTTGAACGGATACAGAAAAAGAATCCACTTCGAATGAAGAAATAAAAAAAAAGGTGTTTCCAGATATTGCAATTGGTCAAATTCGAAGCAATTCTTTCTTTTATTTCGATGAATACGCGGCAGAGCCACTCCAATATTCAATTATCAATTAATTATTAATTGGATTTCAAGACGAGAGAACTCACTTTCTACAAATTTGTAGACATTCAAGACGAGAGCTCATTTCTTCTACAAATTTGTAGACAAAAACAGTTAGTTTCTCTTTTTGGTTGTTCTATATACGTCTGCTTTGACCCGAATGAGCATTCTGATGAAATTTTCGTTAAGGTATGCCGCAGAAAAATAGGATTGTAGAGTTTTTATTTTACTCCGAGCTAAGATAAGAAAGAAAGAGTTCATTTCAAAATACTTCAATTGGAACACGCAAGAAATAGGCCAATTCCGCAGCTTTTTGCTCAATTTCTCGTGGAGTCAAATTCTCATCAGTACGAGTCAAGGGAATGGCCCCCTGACCTCTGATTTCCAGATAAAGGACACGACGAGTATAAATACCCTCTTTAAGTTCTATTCTAATAGACTGAATATCTTTTATAAGAAATCGGAGGAATATGCGACGATTTTTTCCAGGGAATCCCCAACGAAAAATACATACTATTCCTTCTTTTCTATCGAATCGATCATAACCACTACCTACATTCCACGAAATTGTACACCACAAATAGGAGCTAATAAAGAGGCCCGCAATCCCATAGAAAGACATCACGATCCCTTGCGGAAAAAAAATTATTTGCTGGGTGGGGAATAAAGATATCAAATTCTTACCAAGATAGCTGGAAATTCCAACCAATAAGAATCCTAATGAACCTAAAAAAAGGATAAATGCCCAACAGAAATTACTTATTTTTCGAGATCCCGTTATAAGTTCTATCCATATACGTTCTGATCGCCAATTCATACTAGATCTGGTTGCATTTAATTTGAATTGAAAGAATACCCCAAATAAATTTGACTTTCCTTACTCTTTTTGTTTCCGATGTAACTCTCATCAACTAGTACTATTGTGAATCTTTACTTTAAATTAGTTAGATCGAAGATAATAAGGTCTACCCCTAATGTCATGTTTCCACATGCGTAAGGGCCCTTTCATTTATGTTCGGAAGAAATCACGCGGTATATCATTCTGCTAAATAGATATCTGTGTTATGATTCAAGTCTAAGTCTTGAAAAATGAGATTTGTCCTACAAGATCTAAACAATCTTGTTTTTTTGAACATGAAGAAATAAAGAAGCCATTGCAAGTGCCGGAAATACTAGGCCTACTAAAGGCACCAAAATAGAGGCAAAGTTCATAGTTGTCATAGAATGGTACCCCGATTGACTATTATTGTACCTGTTTGTTATATTTTTTTTGTTATTATGTTATTATATTAATTAATTAATTCGAATTCGATAGATCTATAGAAGTGAGTATAGCATATAATAAGTGCAAGGAATGTCGAACTAAAAAACTCAGCCTTCTATATATAATATATGATAATCGACTTTACTTTAATTATTCTTCATCTTTTCTTCTTTTTTTTGCTTGCTTCTAATAATTTAATTCAATAAGGGAACATGAGATTTGTTTTATTTGACTAATTTCACAGAAGGAAAAGGAAGAAGTCGTTCTTTTATTCTTTTATCTTGCTAATAGAGGTTTTCCAATTAGTAATCGGAAATAGAATGAATATCTATTTATTCACATTTTTTGATTCTTTCTATTCTACAATTAGGGTGTCGCGAACTAAAAACTTCCCTTCTTCCAGTTTTTACTTTAGATTCCAATAACCCCCAAAAACCAAATACTTTATTGACACAAATTATTGACACAAATAATTGACCTTAATACCCGGCTTGATTTTGATTCAAAGGAAAAAAGGCGTGCAGCTGAAATAACTCACTTAGAACGTCTTTTAAAAGATTACGCGGTACGATTAGATCGAA